AAAAGTTTTCTTTTATTCTTACAGAATGTAATAATTTTAAAAATTAAAAAGGTTTAATTTTTGAGTGAAGTTACACGGCCCAATTCTTTTTATTAGTTTATATAAGTTTTCCCCCAAGAGTTGCTCAATGAATCGGTTGATTGGAATCTCGGGATGGGTAGATGTGGTAAATGATGAATCAATTTGTTTTTATACGCCTGTCACTTTATCTTTGTTAGTACCGTCTATAATGATAGATTAATCAATTGAATATCCCCTATTCTTTGAAAAAGGAAACTTAGGTAAGTGCTTTTTTAGAAACATATATGTACAAAAAGAACATATTTCATTTAGCTCCTTCATGCCTACTATAACTAGTTATTTTGGTTTTCTACTAGCGGCTTTAACGGTAACCTCGGCTCTATTTATTGGTCTGAGCAAGATACGACTTATCTGAAATTAGTATTTGAAATGCACAATTCATAAAAATAAATCTTTCGATAGGATTCTGTATAAATTGCAAATTCTTGGTCATTGAGATTCATGGTAATTCAGATTAATATTTAGGTATAGATATTACCTCCTTTTTCTCCTTTCAAATAAATTGCAATGATTGAAGTTTTTCTATTTGGAATCGTGTTAGGTCTAATTCCTGTTACTTTGGCTGGATTATTCGTAACTGCATATTTACAATATAGGCGTGGTGATCAATCGGACCTTTGATTAATTACTATCGCTTTTTTTGATTGACCTCCTACTTTCTTTAATACAAAGGAGGTCAAATTCAGATTGCGGTTCAAGTTAGTGAAGCTCTTTCAGTCTAATTTGATCTAAGAAAAATAAGGATGAAATCACGCTCTGTAGGATTTGAACCTACGACATCGGGTTTTGGAGACCCGCGTTCTACCGAACTGAACTAAGAGCGCTTTCTTATCAGAAAAGAGAAGACTGTAAAGACACTTTTTTAACCCCAGTTTAATTATATATATATTATATATATATTATTGGATATTGGAATCGATCTTAATTAATCCCTCGTTACTGCTCAACGAAGAAGTAATAGGTAGGGATGACAGGATTTGAACCTGTGACATTTTGTACCCAAAACAAACGCGCTACCAAGCTGCGCTACATCCCTCCAATTGGTCTACAGTGTCATTGTATAGAATTCCTGTTTTGTTTTCCACATCGTTATTTCCTCCATTGATATATACAATTTATATGGGCATTTCGTCTTTTTGGTCCCATTTAACATATAATAATAGTAAAAGAAAAGTCTTATATACGTATGAAATACGGAACGGAACCTGTCGTAAAAATAGTAAAAATAAATGAGTAGTTTTCGGGAATGTTCGGGAAGAGAGGAGCGTTTTTTTATGTTTTAAGAAAAATTTTTATTTACTGGATAGTTGTACATTTCAATTTGAATTAGGGATTCCGTGTACAAGGTTCTTAACTGCATATGCATCTGATCATTTATGTATTACCATTTTATATTACAATAAAAGAAGGAAGGAGATTTTTCAATGCGAGATCTAAAAACATATCTTTCCGTGGCACCGGTATTAAGTACTCTATGGTTCGGGTCTTTAGCAGGTCTATTGATAGAGATTAATCGTTTTTTCCCAGATGCATTGACATTCCCCTTTTTTTGATTCTAGTTATTGATACGGTACCAAATAACGGAGATTCGAGATACTATTAAATATTTGTGACTAATCCCTTGCTCCCTTTTTCTCTTTTTTCCCTTTTTCCTTTTAGAATAAGAGGGAGGAAAGAGAAAAAAAGAAAAGGTGTATTCAACAGCTTCGAGACTTGGGTTCAAGTTTGAATTAAATAAATTATTCAATTCAAAAATTAACTAGGGACGGAGGTAGAATAAACAGGGTGGGGCCTAGATCTAGGACAAGACTCTTATACAAGGTACTTAAATGTAAATGAAATACTGTGATTTGAATTTGAAATAAAGTTTAGAAATTTTTTTAGTATATTGATTGCAGCGAAAGTTTTCATAATTGGATTTCAAGTTAATAATTTATATTTATCCTTCCTTCCTTCTTCTTCGTTTCGGATCGAAAATAGAAGAGTTGAGTAAATCAAAAATCCAAAGGGGGTTCATGGCCAAGGGAAAAGATGTCCGAATAACGGTTATTTTGGAATGTACCGGTTGTGTTCGAAATGGTGTTAATAAGGTATCAACGGGTATTTCCAGATATATTACTGAAAAGAATCGTCACAACACGCCTAATCGATTGGAATTGAGAAAATTCTGTCCATTTTGTTACAAACATATGATTCATGGGGAGATAAAGAAATAGATCGAATCGAGCACTTGTATGTCACCCTTCCAAGGAAGGGTAAAAATGACATTTCTATATAGAACATAGTTAAATATTCTATATATAACATAATTAAATATAAACAAACCAAATCCTATTTATTCTAATTCATTTTAGATCCGACCGAAATAGGATTTTCGGGATAAGGAATAAACTAAACAAACCATGGATAAATCCAAGCGGCCTTTTCTTAAATCCAAGCGATCTTTTCGTAGGCGTTTGCCCCCGATTCAATCGGGGGATCGAATTGATTATAGAAACATGAGTTTAATTAGTCGATTTATTAGCGAACAAGGAAAAATATTATCTAGACGGGTGAATAGATTGACCTTGAAACAACAACGATTAATTACTATTGCTATAAAACAAGCTCGTATTTTATCTTTGTTACCTTTTCTTAATAATGAGAAACAGTTTGAAAGAACCGAGTCGACCACCAGAACTGCGGGTCTTCGAGCCAGAAATAAATAGGCTTACTCTTTCTTCACTTGACTAAAAAAAAGTAAAATCCTAACTCAAACGCAGATTGATGTTTTGTTCGAAAAATATGGATTTAATTATCGTGTCGTAAGAAAAAAAAAAAGAATCGGGCAAGAATAAAGATTTTTTTGAGTGTGTTCATTCAGTTTTACTATTTTTTTATCATATTTATTTTGACTTTACCTTCCCGGAGTTCATTCTCCGGGGAACTCCGTTTAAATTATTCCGGTGGATTCTTTCCAATGTACTTCTTTTATGATCTCATTGGAAATCATATAAAGACAATTTTTATTTGATATAGCTATTTGTGCAAGTATTTTACGATTAAGAAGCACCTGTTTCTTATATAGGTCGTGTATTAATCTACTATAACTATAGGATACCCCTATTTCACGAATTACTGCGTTTATTCGAGTGATCCACAAACGGCGAAAATTTATCTTTTGCTTATCCCTATCCCGATGCGACGAAACCAAAGCTCTTATTTTCTGTTGAGTAATTGTTCGAGTAAGTCTTGAATGAGCCCCTCGAAAGCTTGATGCAAATAAACGAATTTTTGTTCTACGTCTCCGAGCTATATTTCCCCGTCTAATTCTGGTCATTGAATAAATGAAACTTTGACGAATAACTAATAGATTTCCTTTCTTTCAGTTATTCTTTTTACCTTTCCTAGTCTATTAATAACAAAGCTTTTTTCCAATGTATAAACTAAAAATTCCAATGACTTTGGCTACTATAACCTTCCCGACCGCTATTTTTATTTTTTCTAGACATTTCACTTCGAAATAAGAAATTTCATTTTACTAGGTATCAAAATATAATAAATAAAAAATATAAATGGATAAAGAAATAGTGGCTTCCTTCGTTTATACGGTTACTTCTTAAACGGTGAGGTTTTCTCTATACACCGGAGCCTTTACTTCATTTAATCAATGTTATTGGTAACTTGTATAGTTCACATTCTTTGGCTCTACCCATGAATTATCCAGTAATAGGTCTTTCACGATTAGATCTACTTACACAGTAACGGTATTTAATTATGAAAGTTGGCTGGGTAGCTAACCCTGTTAGTCCGTTCTTGCAAGAGGGGCCTAAGCTTTATGTTTTTATTTTTAAGTAGGATTTTCTCCGCTTAATGTATAACCATTTGCTACCAATGGAGAATTGCTTCTTATCTTAAATTGAGGTGATTGGATTTGCACCAATGGAAACCATAAATTTCATACACAATAGAATGGATAGATTTTTTTTATACTTAATTGAACGGACTTCTTTTTCTATTCTATCCTATTCCCCGGTACTGATCATTGATACTAGAAAAGGTTTTCTTTCTTTTATCCCAGCTCATGATCTGAACGAGTCGCACATACACCCTAGTACATGTTCCTCGACGCTGAGGGCATCCCCGAAGCGCGGGGGATTTTGTGACATTTCTGATTGGCTGTCTTGTATTTCTAATAAGTTGTTTAATAGTTGGCATGTTGAATCATATCATATAAATAATGGGCTGGTTTAGATCGATCCTAACCTGATGATTTTTAATTACTTCTATTTAATTTTCTAGTAAATTCAGCAAAAATATAAAATAGGAAATCGAGAATTTGCGCGAAAAAATCCGGGCTTTTCACTCAACCACCGCTACAACATCAACAATTCCATAAGCTTGGGCTTCTGTTGCTGACATAAAAACATCTCTTTCCATGTCTTCCGAGACAACCCATAAGGGTTTGTCCGTTCTTTGTACATAAACCCTTGTGAGGGTTTCACGCAGTTTTAGCAGCTCTTCCGCTTCCAGGATAAATTCTCCCGTTTGTGCCTCATAAAAAGAACTAGCAGGTTGATGAATCATTACCCTGATGGTATAACAAAAGAGGGGTTCCTCTATTTTGCATGATGAATAGAAAAGAAAGATAAAGAATAAAAAAAAAAAAAAAAGATAGAATTGAACAACCACAACCGTACGGGCATCTTTTATGCATTGCATACGGCTCTATAATAAAATTGACCTTTACCTTCCATCAACGAAAAAAATAGGATCTATCAGACCCAGATCGGTAAATGATCAAATTACCACCCTTCCTTTCGTAGGAATTCAAAAATACTATGATGGTTCCGTTGCTTTATATATATATTTATTATTAAGATTATTTGGTTTGTCTGTGTTTCAGCAATCCCAAAGTTGCTTTTTGTAAAATTAAGGAA